GCTAACGTAGCTTATAAAAAGCATAACCTTGAAGATGTTAAGATGGGCCCTAGAAAGCCCCGCAAGCACAAAGGCTTGGTCCTGACTTTACTATCAGCTTTAACCAAATTTACACATGCAAGTATCCGCATCCCAGTGAGAATGCCCCACAGTTCTCTACTTGAGAACAAGGAGCTGGTATCAGGCACATTCAATTCAATGCCCACAACACCTTGCTCAGCCACGCCCTCAAGGGAATTCAGCAGTGATAAACATTAAGCTATAAGTGAAAACTTGACTTAATTAAAGTTAAAAGAGTCGGTAAAACTCGTGCCAGCCACCGCGGTTATACGAGAGACTCAAGTTGATAGACAACGGCGTAAAGAGTGGTTAAGAAAACATCTCACTAAAGCCAAATACTTTCAAAGCTGTTATACGCACCCGAAATGTAAGAAGCCCAACCACGAAAGTGGCTTTATTCCACCTGAACCCACGAAAGCTATGACACAAACTGGGATTAGAAACCCCACTATGCTTAGCCCTAAACATCGATCATATTTCACATCCACAATCCGCCTGGGAACTACGAGCATTAGCTTAAAACCCAAAGGACTTGGCGGTGCTTAAAATCCACCTAGAGGAGCCTGTTCTAGAACCGATAACCCCCGTTCAACCTCACCCTCCCTTGTTTTTCTCCGCCTATATACCGCCGTCGTCAGCCTACCCTGTGAAAGTATTATAGTAAGCAAAGCTAGTATAAACCCAAAACGTCAGGTCGAGGTGTAGCGCATGAGAGGGGAAGAAATGGGCTACATTCATTAACATAATGAACTACGGATGGCATACTGAAACAAATGCCAGAAGGAGGATTTAGCAGTAAGTAAAAAATAGAGTGTTTTACTGAAACTGGCCCTAAAGCGCGCACACACCGCCCGTCACTCTCCCCAAGCATCCACTCACATATAACCTAAAAACAAATAACTGCTAAGGGGAGGCAAGTCGTAACATGGTAAGTGTACCGGAAGGTGCACTTGGAAAAATCAGGACTTAGCTAAAATAGTAAAGCATCTCCCTTACACTGAGAAGTTGCCCGTGCAAATCAGGCAGTCCTGACGCCCAATAGCTAGTCTACATTAAAAAAACAATATAACATTATAAATAACCCCAAACACACTACACCAGATAAATCAAACCATTTTACCTCCCAAGTACGGGCGACAGAAAAGGATTTAAGAACAATAGAGAAAGTACCGCAAGGGAATGCTGAAAAAGAAATGAAATAAATCAGCTAAGCCTCAAAAAGCAGAGACTAAATCTCGTACCTTTTGCATCATGATTTAGCCAGAAAAGTCCAAGCAAAGAGCACTTCAGTTTGTTACCCCGAAACTAAGTGAGCTACTCCAAGACAGCCCATTAAGGGGCTAACCCGTCTCTGTGGCAAAAGAGTGGGAAGAGCTTTGAGTAGAGGTGATAAACCTACCGAACCTAGTTATAGCTGGTTGCCTAGAAATTGAATAAAAGTTCAGCCCCTTGGCTCTTTCACTCACCACCCCACCATAAAACCCGGACACAAAAGATACCAAGAGAGTTAATCAAAGGAGGTACAGCCCCTTTGAACTAAGATACAGCTTTTTCGGGCGGATAAAGATCACAATTTAAAAGGAATATGTTTTAGTGGGCCTAAAAGCAGCCACCCAAACAGAAAGCGTTACAGCTCAAACATACATTAATCCTAAAATCACGATAAATCTATCTTAAACCCCCACCCATACTAGGCCTTTTCATGCAAACATGAAAGAGTCCATGCTAATATGAGTAATAAGAGAGAATCATCTCTCTCCTCGCACACACATACATCGGAACGGACCCCCCACCGAACATTACCGACCCCAAACAAAGAGGGAAATGAACAATAAATAAATAACTAGAAAAACACCCAACAAGCTAATCGTTAATCCCACACTGGCGTGCCCCCAAGGAAAGACTTAAAAAAAAAGAAGGAACTCGGCAAACACTTCAAGCCTCGCCTGTTTACCAAAAACACCGCCTCTTGCGAATTATAAGTATAAGAGGTCCCGCCTGCCCTCTGACAATATGTTTAACGGCCGCGGTATTTTGACCGTGCAAAGGTAGCGCAATCACTTGTCTTTTAAATGAAGACCTGTATGAATGGCATAACGAGGGCTTAACTGTCTCCTTTTTCAAGTCAATGAAATTGATCTTCCCGTGCAGAAGCGGGAATATAAACATAAGACGAGAAGACCCTGTGGAGCTTTAGATACAAAATAGACCTTGTTAAACACTCCAAACTAATGGATCACAACCAAAAGAACCCTATTTTAATGTCTTCGGTTGGGGCGACCACGGGGAATATAAAACCCCCACGTAGAACGGGAGAACACCTCCTACAACCAAGAGTTACAACTCTAATTAATAGAATATCTAACTAAAAGATCCGGCAGAGCCGATCAACGAACCAAGTTACCCCAGGGATAACAGCGCAATCCCCTTCTAGAGCCCATATCGACAAGGGGGTTTACGACCTCGATGTTGGATCAGGACATCCAATGGTGCAGCGATTAAAGTCCTACGTGATCTGAGTTCAGACCGGAGTAATCCAGGTCAGTTTCTATCTATGATATGTTCTTTTCTAGTACGAAAGGACCGAAAAGAAAAGGCCCATGCTTAAGGCACGCCTTACCCCAACCTAATGAAAACAGCTAAATTAGGCAAAAGGGCATGTCCCTATGCCTGAGACTACGGCATGTTGGAGTGGCAGAGCCCGGTAATTGCAAAAGACCTAAGCCCTTTCTACAGAGGTTCAAATCCTCTCCCCAACTATTATGATCTCCGCACTTATTACCCATATCATTAATCCTCTAATTCTTATCGTACCCGTACTACTAGCCGTTGCCTTCCTCACCCTAGTTGAACGAAAAGTACTAGGCTATATACAATTACGAAAAGGCCCAAATATTGTAGGACCTTATGGTCTCCTACAACCCATTGCTGATGGTGTAAAACTCTTCATTAAAGAGCCTATTCGCCCATCCACCTCCTCCTCAACCCTTTTCATTCTAACCCCCATACTAGCCCTCACCCTAGCCCTCACCCTCTGAGTACCAATACCTCTTCCACACCCCCTAGCAGATCTAAACCTCGGCGTACTATTTATTCTTGCCCTCTCAAGCCTGGCAGTATACTCAATCCTGGGTTCAGGCTGAGCATCAAATTCAAAATATGCCCTCATCGGAGCCTTACGAGCTATTGCCCAAACTATTTCATATGAAGTTAGCCTGGGACTCATTCTATTAAGCGTCATTATTCTTTCAGGAAGTTTTACACTCCAAACCTTCAACATCACCCAAGAATGTATTTGACTTATTTTTCCTACCTGACCCTTAGCTGCAATATGATACATTTCTACCCTAGCAGAAACCAACCGTGCACCCTTCGACCTCACCGAAGGAGAATCTGAACTAGTCTCTGGCTTTAACGTAGAATATGCCGGAGGACCCTTCGCCCTCTTTTTCCTAGCAGAATACGCCAATATTCTTCTCATAAATACACTCTCTGCTACACTCTTCCTCGGAGCATCCCACATTCCTACCATTCCAGAACTCACTGCCATCAACCTAATAACCAAAGCCGCCCTCCTCTCCGCACTATTCATCTGAGTCCGAGCCTCCTACCCGCGCTTTCGGTATGACCAACTTATACATCTAATCTGAAAAAACTTCTTACCCCTCACACTAGCACTAATAATTTGACACCTATCACTCCCAATCGCCTTTGCAGGCCTACCACCCCAACTATAATACAGGAGCCATGCCTGAAATAAAGGACCACTTTGATGTAGTGAACCATGGGGGTTAAAGTCCCCCTGCCTCCTTAGAAAGAGGGGACTTGAACCCCACCCAAAGAGATCAAAACTCTTAGTGCTTCCACTACACCACTTCCTAGTAAAGTCAGCTAACAAAGCTTTTGGGCCCATACCCCAACAATGTAGGTTAAACCCCCACCTTTACCAATGAATCCATACATCCTATTCACACTGTTATCTGGCCTAGGCCTTGGCACTATAATTACATTCACCAGCTCACACTGACTACTTGCCTGAATAGGCCTCGAAATAAACACCCTAGCTATCCTTCCCATCATAGCACAACATCACCACCCCCGGGCAGTTGAAGCCACCACTAAATACTTCCTAACCCAAGCCACCGCAGCTGCAATACTCCTTTTTGCCAGCACCACTAACGCCTGATTAACCGGACAATGAGACATTCAACAAATAACACATCCACTACCTACCACCTTAATCATTATTGCCCTAGCACTAAAAATTGGCCTAGCCCCAATACACACATGACTTCCAGAAGTATTACAAGGCCTAGACTTAACCACCGGGCTTATCCTCTCAACCTGACAAAAACTAGCTCCTTTCGCTCTTCTTATACAAATTCAACCGAACAATTCAACAATAATAATTATACTAGGACTCACTTCCACCCTCACTGGAGGATGAGGCGGATTAAACCAAACACAACTCCGAAAAATCCTCGCCTACTCCTCAATCGCACACCTAGGCTGAATAATAATTATCCTTCAATTTTCTCCCCCCCTGACCCTCCTAACCCTCCTTACCTACCTAACAATAACAATCGCCGCATTCCTTATCTTCAAATTAAATAAAGCAACAAATATTAATATACTAGCCACCTCCTGAACAAAAGCCCCCCTACTCACATCACTAACACCTCTTATCCTACTATCCTTAGGCGGCCTCCCCCCTCTCACCGGATTCATGCCCAAATGACTTATTCTCCAAGAACTAACTAAACAAGATCTTCCCCTCACAGCAACCTTAGCAGCCCTCTCCGCCCTATTAAGCCTTTACTTTTACCTACGCCTCTCATATGCAATAACCCTTACCATAGCCCCCAACAACTTAAACGGCACAACCCCCTGGCGACTACAAACCATTCAACACACCACACCACTAACCTTAACCACAACCTCCACCATCTCCCTCTTACCCCTCACCCCAGCTATCATAACACTCCTCACCCCATAAAAGACTTAGGATAACATCACAAACCAAGGACCTTCAAAGTCCTAAATGGGGGTGAAAGCCCCTCAGTCTTTGATAAAACTTGCAGGACATTAACCCACATCTCCTGTATGCAAAACAGACACTTTAATTAAGCTAAAGCTTTTCCTAGGTGAGCAGGCCTCGATCCTACAAAATTTTAGTTAACAGCTAAACGCCCCAACCAACGAGCATCCACCTACCTTTCCTCCGCCTGCCAGAGCTAAAGGCGGAGGAAAGCCCCGGCAGACACTAACCTGCTTCTCTGGATTTGCAATCCGGTATGTAAAACACCTCAGAGCTTGGTAAAAAGAGGATTTGAACCTCTATATGTGGGGCTACAATCCACCGCTTAAAATTCAGCCATTCTACCTGTGGCAATCACACGCTGATTCTTCTCTACAAATCATAAAGATATTGGCACCCTTTATTTAGTATTTGGTGCTTGGGCCGGAATAGTGGGCACAGCCTTAAGCTTACTAATTCGAGCTGAACTTAGCCAACCGGGGGCCCTCCTAGGGGATGACCAAATTTACAATGTAATTGTTACCGCACATGCCTTTGTAATAATTTTCTTTATAGTAATACCAATTATAATTGGAGGCTTTGGAAACTGACTCGTCCCACTAATAATTGGTGCCCCCGATATAGCATTTCCACGAATAAATAATATAAGCTTTTGACTTCTACCACCATCCTTCCTCTTACTACTAGCCTCTTCAGGCGTTGAAGCTGGAGCCGGCACAGGATGAACAGTCTACCCACCCCTGGCCAGCAACCTAGCACATGCAGGAGCATCAGTAGATTTAACCATCTTCTCCCTCCACTTAGCCGGTGTTTCCTCAATCCTGGGGGCTATTAATTTTATTACTACTATCATTAACATAAAACCACCCGCCATCTCCCAATATCAAACCCCGCTATTTGTTTGAGCTATTCTAATTACCGCCGTTTTGCTCCTTCTCTCCCTCCCCGTCCTAGCTGCCGGCATTACTATGCTTCTTACAGATCGAAACCTAAATACAACCTTCTTTGACCCAGCAGGTGGCGGAGACCCAATTCTTTACCAACACCTATTTTGATTCTTTGGACATCCAGAAGTATATATTTTAATTCTTCCTGGTTTCGGCATAATTTCACACATCGTTGCCTACTACGCTGGTAAAAAAGAACCATTCGGCTACATGGGCATAGTCTGGGCTATGATGGCTATTGGACTTCTAGGCTTTATCGTATGGGCCCACCACATATTTACAGTGGGTATAGATGTAGATACACGCGCTTATTTCACGTCCGCAACTATAATTATTGCAATCCCCACAGGCGTAAAAGTCTTTAGCTGGCTCGCAACCCTTCATGGGGGCTCCATTAAATGAGAGACCCCCCTCCTATGAGCACTAGGCTTTATTTTTCTATTTACAGTTGGAGGCCTAACCGGCATTATTCTGGCTAACTCATCCCTAGATATTGTATTACATGATACATACTACGTAGTCGCCCATTTCCACTATGTCCTCTCAATAGGAGCTGTATTTGCTATTATCGGGGCATTCGTCCACTGATTCCCCCTATTCTCAGGCTATACTCTTCATGACACATGAACAAAGATTCATTTCGGTATTATATTTGCAGGCGTGAACCTCACCTTCTTTCCCCAACACTTCCTAGGCCTAGCCGGAATACCTCGCCGATACTCAGATTACCCAGACGCCTATACTCTCTGAAATACAGTATCTTCCGTAGGCTCCTTGGTTTCCTTTGTAGCAGTCATCTTATTCTTATTTATTATCTGAGAAGCCTTCGCTGCCAAACGAGAAGTTCTGTCAGTTGAATTAACCACCACAAACGCAGAATGACTTCACGGCTGCCCTCCCCCCTACCACACATTTGAAGAGCCCGTATTTGTACAAATCCAATCAAACTAACGAGAAAAGAGGGAATTGAACCCCCATAAACTGGTTTCAAGCCAGCCACATAACCACTCTGTCACTTTCTTATAAGATACTAGTAAAATCATTACACTGCTTTGTCAAGGCAGAATCGCAAGTTAAACCCTTGCGTATCTTAAATTTAATGGCACATCCCTCACAACTAGGATTCCAAGATGCAGCTTCACCTGTTATAGAAGAACTTCTCCACTTTCACGACCACGCCCTAATAATTGTATTCCTAATTAGCACACTAGTTCTTTACATCATTGTAGCCATAGTCATAACCAAGCTTACAAACAAAAATATACTAGACTCCCAAGAAATCGAAATTATTTGAACAGTCCTCCCTGCCATCATCCTCATTCTAATCGCCCTCCCCTCCCTCCGAATCTTATATCTCATAGACGAAATTAATGACCCCCATCTCACCATTAAAGCCGTAGGACATCAATGATACTGAAGCTATGAATATACAGACTATGAAAACCTAGAATTTGATTCTTACATAATCCCCACCCAAGAACTAACCCCAGGCCAATTCCGACTTTTAGAAACAGACCACCGAATAGTTATTCCCGTTGAATCACCCATCCGAGTGCTCGTATCCGCTGAGGATGTACTACACTCCTGGGCAGTTCCATGTCTAGGTGTAAAATTAGATGCAGTCCCCGGCCGCCTAAATCAAACAGCCTTTATCCTCTCCCGCCCCGGGATTTTCTATGGACAATGCTCTGAAATCTGCGGAGCAAATCACAGCTTTATACCAATCGTAGTAGAAGCCGTCCCACTAGAACATTTTGAAAACTGATCCTCTTTAATACTTGAAGACGCCTCGCTAAGAAGCTAAACCGGTCAACAGCGTTAGCCTTTTAAGCTAAAAATTGGTGACTACCAACCACCCCTAGCGACATGCCCCAGCTCAACCCAAACCCCTGATTTGCTATTCTAATTTTTTCCTGACTAGTATTTCTAGCCTTCCTCCCCCCAAAAATACTAGCACACACCTTCCCGAATGAGCCGACTACTCAAAGCACAGAAAAACCCAAAACAGAACCCTGAAACTGACCATGACATTAAGCCTATTTGATCAATTTGCCAGCCCAGAACTACTAGGCATCCCATTAATAGCCCTAGCACTCACTCTCCCATGAACCCTTTATCCAACCCCCTCCTCCCGCTGATTAAGCAATCGACTCTTAACTCTCCAAAACTGATTTATTGGCCGATTCACCCAACAAATTTTTCTTCCCTTAAATATAAACGGCCACAAATGGGCCATTCTCCTATCCTCCTTAATAATTTTTTTAATAACCTCAAATATACTAGGCTTACTCCCCTACACCTTTACACCCACCACACAACTTTCTCTTAACATAGCATTTGCCATGCCTCTGTGATTAGCAACCGTAATTATTGGACTACGAAATCAACCAACACATGCCCTAGGACACCTTCTTCCAGAAGGAACCCCGACCCTCCTAATCCCCATCTTAGTAATTATCGAAACAATTAGTCTACTTATTCGACCTCTGGCCCTTGGAGTTCGATTAACAGCCAACCTGACAGCAGGACACCTTTTAATTCAACTAATTTCCATAGCCACCTTTGTCCTCCTCCCCCTCATACCTACAGTAGCCCTATTAACCGCCACCCTACTACTTCTTCTCACCCTTCTTGAAATTGCTGTGGCAATAATTCAAGCATATGTTTTCGTATTATTACTAAGCCTCTATTTACAAGAAAACGTCTAATGGCCCATCAAGCACACGCATACCACATAGTTGACCCAAGTCCCTGACCCCTAACAGGAGCAACCGCCGCTTTACTAATAACATCAGGCCTCGCTATTTGATTCCACTTTCACTCCACTATCCTCATATCCCTAGGAATAGCCCTCCTTCTTTTAACAATATATCAATGATGACGAGACATCATTCGAGAAGGAACCTTTCAAGGACACCACACGCTTCCAGTCCAAAAGGGTCTTCGATATGGCATAATTCTTTTTATTACATCAGAAGTCTTCTTCTTTCTAGGCTTCTTCTGAGCCTTCTACCACTCAAGCTTAGCACCAACACCTGAGCTAGGTGGCTATTGACCCCCCACAGGTATTATTCCCCTTGACCCCTTCGAAGTCCCCCTTCTCAACACAGCAGTTCTCCTAGCCTCCGGAGTCACCGTCACCTGAGCCCACCACAGTATTATAGAGGGTGAACGAAAACAAGCCATTCACTCCCTGACCCTGACAATCCTCCTAGGCTTTTACTTTACCATACTTCAAGCCATAGAATACTACGAAGCTCCCTTCACAATCGCAGACGGCGTGTATGGCTCCACATTTTTCGTAGCCACTGGCTTCCACGGACTACACGTCATTATTGGCTCAACATTCCTTGCCGTCTGCCTTTTACGCCAAATCCGCTATCACTTTACATCAGAACACCACTTCGGATTTGAAGCAGCTGCCTGATACTGACACTTTGTAGACGTTGTTTGACTATTCCTTTATATCTCCATCTACTGATGAGGATCCTATCTTTCTAGTATAAAATAATATAAGTGACTTCCAATCACCCGCTCTTGGTTCAAATCCAAGGAAAGATAATGAACTTAATTACTATTACCTTAATCATTGTTATTGCCCTCACTATTATTCTGGCTATTATTGCCTTCTGGCTCCCACAACTCAACCCCTACCACGAAAAGCTCTCCCCATACGAATGCGGCTTTGACCCCCTTGGATCCGCTCGACTACCCTTCTCCCTCCGATTTTTTCTCATCGCCATCCTATTTCTACTTTTTGACCTAGAAATTGCCCTTCTGCTGCCCCTACCATGAGGAGATCAACTAACTTCCCCCCTCCTCACCTTTTTCTGAGCTACAACCATTCTAGTAATTTTAACCCTCGGCCTCATCTATGAATGATTACAAGGCGGATTAGAGTGAGCTGAATAAGTGGTTAGTTTTAAATAAAACATTTGATTTCGGCTCAAAAACTTGTGGTTAAAATCCACACCCCCTTAATGACCCCAGCCCACTTCGCCTTCTCATCTTCTTTTATTTTAGGCCTAACAGGTCTAGCATTCCACCGAACACACCTTCTCTCAGCCCTTCTCTGCCTGGAAGGCATAATATTATCACTATTTATTGCCCTCTCCTTATGACTGCTTCAAATAAATTCCACAAACTTCTCAACATCTCCGATACTTCTCCTAGCTTTCTCAGCCTGTGAAGCAAGTGCTGGACTAGCCCTCCTCGTTGCTACCGCCCGAACCCACGGAACTGATCACTTACAAAGCCTAAATCTCCTACAATGTTAAAATTACTCATCCCCACCCTCATACTAGTACCCACAATCTGAACTCTCCCAACTAAATGACTCTGGCCCGCCACCCTCGCCCATAGCCTAATTATTGCACTAACTAGCCTTACCCTACTAAAAAATATACTCGACACCGGCTGATGCTCCCTTAACCACTATATAGCAACCGACCCCCTCTCCACCCCCCTTTTAATTCTCACCTGCTGACTTCTTCCATTAATAATTCTAGCAAGCCAAAACCACACCTCCCACGAACCCATGAATCGACAGCGCATATACATTATGCTACTCACCTCTCTACAATTCTTCCTAATCCTAGCCTTCAGTGCTACCGAATTAATTATATTTTACATTATATTTGAAACTACCCTTATTCCCACTTTAATCATCATCACCCGCTGAGGTAACCAAACAGAACGACTCAATGCAGGAACCTACTTCCTCTTCTACACCCTCGCAGGCTCCCTACCACTACTTGTTGCCCTGCTCCTCCTCCAAAACTCAACCGGGTCATTATCACTTCTCACCCTTCAGTATATAAATCCCACACACCTCACATCATTTGCAGACAAATTATGATGAACGGGCTGTTTACTAGCCTTCCTAGTTAAAATGCCCCTTTATGGAGTACACCTCTGACTTCCCAAAGCCCACGTTGAAGCTCCAATTGCAGGCTCCATAATTCTAGCAGCCGTTCTCCTTAAACTAGGGGGTTACGGTATAATACGAGTTATTACTATATTAGAACCCCTCACCAAACAACTAAGCTACCCATTCATTATTCTTGCACTCTGAGGTATTATTATAACGGGCTCCATTTGCCTACGCCAAACAGACTTAAAATCCCTAATCGCTTACTCCTCTGTAAGCCACATAGGCCTGGTAGCAGGGGGCATTCTAATTCAAACACCCTGAGGCTTTACCGGAGCATTAATCCTTATAATCGCTCACGGACTAACTTCCTCCGCCCTTTTCTGCCTAGCCAACACCAATTACGAACGAACACACAGCCGAACCATAATATTAGCCCGAGGCCTACAAATTATTCTCCCCCTAATAACAGCCTGATGATTCATTGCCAGCCTTGCTAACCTTGCCCTCCCTCCCCTACCCAACCTAATAGGAGAATTAATAATTATTTCGTCATTATTTAACTGAACCTGATGATCCCTAGTCCTAACAGGTGCTGGCACCCTAATTACAGCCGCCTACTCACTCTACATATTCTTAATGACACAACGAGGCCCCACCCCGCTACATATTACTGCCCTAGATCCGACCCACTCCCGAGAACATCTACTAATAACCCTACACTTCCTCCCACTAATACTCCTCATTCTAAAACCCGAACTTATCTGAGGCTGAACCACCTGTAAGTATAGTTTAACTAAAACATTAGATTGTGATTCTAAAAACAGAGGTTAAAATCCCCTTACTCACCGAGAGAGGCCCGCTCGCAATGAAGACTGCTAATCTTTACTCCTTTGGTTGAACCCCAAAGCTCACTCAAACTGCTCCTAAAGGATAACAGCTCATCCATTGGTCTTAGGAACCAAAAACTCTTGGTGCAAATCCAAGTAGCAGCTATGTACTCTACATCAATCATAATATCAACAAGCCTTCTAATTATTCTCGCAATCCTTATCTTCCCCGTCCTATCTTCTTTTAATCCCAATCAACTCCCCCCCACCTGAGCAATTGTCCAAGTTAAAACAGCAGTAATACTTGCATTCTTTGTTAGCCTCTTCCCCCTTTTCCTATTCTTCACCGAAGGCGCCGAAGCTATCATTACTAACTGAAATTGAACAAATACCCACACCTTCGATATCAATATAAGCTTCAAATTCGACAACTATTCCATCATTTTTACCCCCATTGCCCTCTACGTAACCTGATCTATTCTAGAATTTGCATCTTGATATATACACTCCGACCCCCACATAAATCGATTTTTCAAATACCTCTTAATTTTTCTTATTGCTATAATCTTACTAGTTACAGCCAACAATATATTTCAACTATTTATTGGCTGAGAAGGCGTGGGCATTATATCTTTCCTCCTAATCGGCTGATGATACGGCCGAACAGACGCTAACACTGCAGCCCTACAAGCAGTCATCTATAATCGAGTTGGAGATATTGGTTTAATCTTTACAATAGCCTGGCTAGCAACCAACCTTAACTCATGAGAAATACAACAAATATTTTTAACCGCAAATAACATAGACCTGACTTTCCCCCTCATCGGACTAATTCTAGCCGCCACTGGAAAATCAGCTCAATTTGGACTCCACCCCTGACTCCCGTCTGCAATAGAAGGCCCCACACCGGTCTCTGCCCTACTACACTCAAGTACAATAGTAGTTGCAGGCATTTTCCTATTAGTACGAATAAGCCCCCTCCTAGAAAATAATCAATTAGCCCTCACCACATGCCTATGCCTCGGCGCATTAACAACACTTTTTACCGCCACCTGTGCCCTTACACAAAATGATATCAAAAAAATCATTGCATTTTCTACATCAAGCCAACTTGGTTTAATAATAGTAACCATCGGCTTAAATCAGCCTCAACTAGCCTTCCTGCACATCTGCACTCACGCCTTTTTTAAAGCAATATTGTTCCTCTGCTCTGGCTCCATCATCCACAGCCTAAACAACGAACAAGATATTCGAAAAATAGGAGGCATGCACCATCTCACCCCCTTTACTTCCTCCGGCCTAACCATTGGCAGCCTAGCTCTCACCGGCACCCCCTTTTTAGCTGGTTTTTTTTCCAAAGACGCCATCATCGAAGCACTAAACACATCTCACCTCAACGCCTGAGCCCTGACTCTAACCCTCATCGCCACCTCATTCACCGCTATCTATAGCCTCCGCGTAATTTTCTTTGTAAATATAGGCCACCCCCGGTTTAATGCCCTACCTCCCATCAACGAAAATAATCCAGCAGTAATTAACCCCATTAAACGCCTTGCCTGAGGAAGCATTATTGCTGGCCTCCTAATTACCTCCAACCTCCTCCCCCTTAAAACACCCACAATAACAATACACCCTATAACTAAACTAGCCGCCCTAATCGTCACAATCCTCGGCCTACTTATCGCCCTAGAATTAGCACTACTAACAAAAACACAGTTTAAATCAAAACCCAAACTCACCACTCACCACTTTTCAAACATACTAGGATTCTTCCCTTCAATCATTCACCGCCTCCCCACAAAACTTAATTTAATTCTAGGCCAAACCATGGCCACTCAAATAATTGATCAAATTTGGTTAGAAAAAACAGGACCAAAAGCCCTAACAACAATAACCCACCCTGCAATTACTACCACAAGCAACATTCAACAAGGAATAATTAAAACATTCCTCACCTTCTTCCTTCTCACCCTAGTCCTGGCCCTAATACTAACCTTATATTAAACAGTTCGAAGCGTCCCCCGACTCAAACCCCGTGTTAACTCCAACACTACAAACAAAGTTAACAACAACACCCAAACACCAATTATTAGTATTCCACCCCCAAATGAATATATTAGTGCCACCCCCTCAACATCACCACGAAAAACCGAAAACTCATACAACTCATCCGCCGACACTCAAAAATCACCACACTCCACACCACAAAACACTCAAAATGCTAAAAGTACCCCTATTAAATAAATTACCATATATGTAACTACTGAACGACTTCCCCAAATCTCAGGATAAGGCTCAGCTGCCAAAGCAGCTGAATATGCAAAAACCACCAACATACCCCCCAAATAAATCAAAAATAAAATTAATGACAAAAACGAACCCCCATGTCCCACTAATACCCCACACCCCATCCCGGCTACTATAATTAGTCCTAAAGCAGCAAAATACGGAGATGGGTTAGAAGCAACCGCAGCCAAACCCAATACCAAACCAAACAAAAACAAAAACATAATATAAGTCATAATTCCTGCCAGGACTTTAACCAAGACTAATGGCTTGAAAAACCACCGTTGTAATTCAACTACAAGAACCTAATGGCAAACCTACGAAAAACACACCCCCTCCTAAAAATCGCAAACGACGCACTAATTGACCTCCCTGCCCCCTCCAACATCTCTGCATGATGAAACTTCGGCTCACTCCTAGGACTCTGCTTAGCCGCACAAATCTTTACAGGCCTCTTCCTAGCAATACATTATACCTCTGACATTACCACAGCCTTCTCATCCATCGCACACATCTCCCGAGATGTAAACTATGGGTGACTAATTCGAAATATACATGCTAACGGTGCATCATTCTTCTTCATCTGTATTTATCTTCACATTGGCCGAGGCCTTTACTACGGCTCATACCTTTACAAAGAAACATGAAACATCGGCGTTATTTTATTACTCCTTGTGATAATAGCCGCTTTCGTAGGCTACGTCCTTCCCTGAGGACAAATATCATTCTGAGGTGCTACCGTCATTACCAACCTTCTCTCAGCAGTTCCGTACATTGGCAATGATCTTGTCCAATGAATCTGGGGGGGATTCTCAGTAGACAACGCCACTCTCACCCGCTTCTTCGCTTTCCACTTCCTCTTCCCCTTTGTAGTAGCAGCAATAACCATCATCCATCTCCTTTTCCTTCACGAAACAGGCTCTAATAACCCAATAGGCCTAAACTCAGACATAGACAAAGTGCCATTCCACCCCTACTTCTCATATAAAGACCTACTAGGTTTTACAGCACTTCTCATCATACTAATCGCCCTAGCATTATTTTCACCAAACTTATTAGGAGACCCAGAAAACTTTACACCAGCAAATCCCCTTGTAACTCCACCCCACATTAAACCAGAGTGATATTTCCTCTTCGCCTATGCTATCCTCCGCTCAATCCCCAACAAACTAGGAGGTGTTCTCGCTCTATTAGCCTCCATCCTTGTACTCATAGCTGTACCCACCCTACACACCTCAAAACAACGAGGCCTCACATTCCGACCCCTAACTCAACTATTATTCTGAATCCTTATTATAGACGTAATTATCCTCACTTGAATTGGTGGACTACCCGTAGAACATCCCTACATTATTATTGGACAAATCGCATCCCTACTATATTTCCTCCTGTTCCTAATACTTATTCCCCTATCCGGGCTAATAGAAAATAAAGCCCTTAAACAACCCTGCATTGGTAGCTCAGCGCCAGAGCGCCGGCCTTGTAAGTCGGACGCCGGAGGTTAAAACCCTCCCCACTGCTCAAAGAAAAGAGATTTTAACTCCCACCCCTAACTCCCAAAGCTAGGATTCTAAATTAAACTATTCTTTGATTATATGTTTTGTACATATATGTATATACACCATTAAATTATATTAACCATATAAATAGCAAGTAAAGACATTAATGGTATATCAACATAACTAGGTATATACCATACATATATATAGTAATATTAAACTTAAATAATACATAAACCATAAATAGAAAAATTCAATAATAAATGGTTTATTCCAATGTACGAAATTTAAGACCGATCACAATAACTCACTAGTCAAGTTATACCAGGACTCACCATCCCGTCAATTTAAATATTTTAATGTAGTAAGAGACCACCAACCGGTGATTCCTAAATGCATACTCTTCTTGAAGGTGAGGGACAAGTATTTGTGAGGGTCGCACTTAGTGAACTATTCCTGGCATTTGGTTCCTACTTCAGGTCCATTTATTGATGTTATTCCCCATAACTTTATCGACGCTGGCATAAGTTAATGGTGGAGTACATACGACTCGTTACCCAGCATGCCGGGCGTTCTCTCCACAGGGGTCAGGGGTTTTTTTTTTTTGGTTTCCTTTCACTTGACATTTCAGAGTGCACACGGTAATAACAAACAAGGTTGAACATTTTCTTGCGCTCAAGGAAATAGTCTGCATGGTGAAAGATATTCTTACAAGAATTGCATATAAGGATATCAAGAGCATAAAGAATGAAAATTTCTCCTAAAATCCCTATTATACCCCCTTCTCGGAAGAAAGGCGTAAAAACCCCCCTACCCCCCTAAACTACTGAGATATATAACACTCCTGAAAACCCCCGAAAACAGGAAAATCTCTAGCAGCAAGTTCGTCACCTAATGGTATAATTTAACAATATTTTCTTTATTCCCCAGGGAAAGCTAACATCTCGCTTATTCCTTAAAAGAATAAAAAGATCCTACTCTAAGCCTTAGAGTCTAAAAATGCGTTTTATACAATATTACAATATTGCGTGC